TGGAAAAAGTTGAATTTATTAAAAATTCATACCAGTCCCCAGAATGATTCGAATTAAAATGTAAAAGATTTATAGATGGAGTTAACCATTTAGTTAATATATCCAAATTCATACCTTCTTGATTGAATGGAATTCCTATAAATCCAATAAAGAAAGTAAACAGAATCAATATAATCAGAGGAACTAACATAGTATTGTCTGATTCGGTAGGATATGAAGAAAAATTCGTATTGTCAAAATTAGTAATAGTAATAAAAGATCGCATCATTTTTGTTAAATTTCCATAAATTTTATATGGTTTTTTTGAAAAAAAAGAATACTTTCTCTTATTATTAATTGTTAATGTTAATAGGTTTAATAAAGGAAATTTTAAATTAACCCTTTTCAATTCTTCTTTACCCCATAAAGATATTGAATAAAAAGAAGTACTTTTTTTTCCACTGTAATTTTTGAAAAAAAGGTTTAAATGCCCTTCAAACGTAAGTAAATAGATTCGAAACATATAAAATGCGGTTAATCCGGCTGTGAAATAAGCTATTATTGCGAAAATTGGCGAATATACCCAACTATCATTAAGAATTTCATCTTTGGACCAAAAACAAGCAAGAGGCGGAATACCACAAAGAGAAAGTGTACCTATTAAAAAAGCCATTTTTGTAATTGGCACATGTTTTCTTAATCCCCCCATAAGAACCATATTCTGACTTTTATCCGGAGAATATCCAACAATAGTTTCCATTGAATGAATAAGGGATCCTGATCCTAAAAACAATAATGCTTTTGAATAAGCATGAGTAATCAAATGAAATAAAGCAACTCGATAAGACCCCATACCTAGAGCTAACATCATATAACCCAATTGAGACATTGTAGAATAAGCTAAACTTCTCTTAATGTCTTTTTGAGCAAGAGCTAATGTTGCTCCTAATAGTACTGTTATTATACCAATAAAAGATATTACATACATTATGTAAGGTATAACTATAAAAAGAGGAAAGAGTCGAGCAACTAGAAAAATACCCGCTGCTACCATGGTAGCAGCATGTATGAGAGCGGAAATAGGAGTAGGTCCCTCCATAGCATCAGGTAACCATACATGAAGGGGAAATTGGGCAGATTTAGCAACTGCACCAGCAAATAACAAAAAAGCACATAAAATAAAAAATAAAGAATTTACCTCATTATTATTAATTAAGTTATTGACTATTTCAAACAAATCCCGAAACTCGAAACTACCCGTTATCCAATAAAGACCTAAAATTCCTAATAATAAGCCAAAATCTCCTACACGATTAGTCACAAACGCTTTTTGACAAGCATTGGCAGCAATGGGTCGTGTGAACCAAAAACCTATTAATAAATACGAGCACATTCCAACTAATTCCCAAAAAATATAAATTTGTATCAAATTCGAACTAGTAACTAAGCCCAACATGGAACTATTGAAAAAACTCATATACGCAAAAAATCTCAAATATCCTTGATCATGGGACATATAATTATCACTATAAACAAGAACCAGAATTGCAACAGTAGTAATTAACATTAACATAATAGAAGTAAGCGGATCGAGCAAATAGCCAAATTCTAAAGAAAAATCATTATTAATAGTCCAAGACCATACATATTGATAAATAAAATTACTATTTATTTGCTGAATAGAGAGCTTCATCGAAAAAATCATAACTATACTTAACAGCAAAATACTAGAAAAAGACCATATACGCCGAAGATTCTTTGTTGCTGTCGGAAAAAAGAAAAGCCCAGCTCCTATTAGCAAAGGAACTTGGAGTGGAAGGAAGGGTATGATCCATGTATATTGATATATATGTTCCATAGTAAAAGATAAAATTTTTATATTTTAATTTATTTTTTTGTTTACAATTCAAAGACTTTTACCTCTTTTGAAATTTGAAAGAAGTCAATAAAAACTCAAGATATATAATATCTTAACTTAAATAGAATTGAATTTTTTTTTTAGATTTTCTATTCTATATCAAATAGTAATATTGAGTATTTTTTTACTATTCAAATCACGAAGTTAGAATTGGTCAAATAACCTATTTTTTATTAAAAGTAATTAAATACTTAATTAATATTCGAAAATATGGAATCCCATGAAGTAGAAACATAAAACTAATTCTACTTCTTTCATTAAGAATAAAAATAAGAATCAAAATTCGACTAAAAAAGACTATGAATCATAAAATCAACTCAAGATCTAATAACTAATAAGATAAAAATAAAGAATAGAAGTATTTTTTTTTAGTTTATTCAGAATTATTCACTCATTTTATGCAAAACAAAAAAATTTAGATTGTTCTCCATTTCAAACAAAAACATAGAACAAAATTCTATTTTTTTCGTTATCCATTTTTTTATCGAAAAAAAATGGATTTTTTACGTTACTTTACTTTCTAATTTTTAGAACATAGAATTCTCAAATTTCAAATTATGGATTCTTTAAAAAAATTCATTTATTGGGACCATTTCAATTTAC